TTCCACCAAGAACGTTTTATGAAACTCTTTGACCCCCGAATTTGCAGTATCCTACTTTCACGTGATTCACAGGGTTCAACAAGCAATCGATATTTCATGATCAAAGGTGTAGTACTGCTTGTAGTAGCGGTCCTTATATCTCGTATTAACAATCGAAAGATGGTCGAAAGAAAAAATCTCTATTTGATGGGGCTTCTTCCTATACCTATTAATTCCATTGGACCCAGAAATGAGACATTGGAAGAATCTTTTTGGTCTTCCAATATCAATAGGTTGATTGTTTCGCTCCTGTATCTTCCAAAAGGGAAAAAGATTTCTGAGAGTTGTTTCATGGATCCGCAAGAGAGTACTTGGGTTCTCCCAATAAATCAAAAATGTATCATGCCTGAATCTAACCGGGGTTCGCGGTGGTGGAGGAACCGGATCGGAAAAAATAGGGATTCTAGTTGTAAGATATCTAATGAAACCGTAGCTGGAATTGAGATTTCATTCAAAGAGAAAGATAGCAAATACAAATATCTGGAGTTTCTTTTTTTATCCTATACGAATGATCCGATCCGCAAGGACCATGATTGGGAATTGTTTGATCGTCTTTCTCCGAGGAAGAAGCGAAACATAATCAACTTGAATTCGGGACAGCTATTCGAAATCTTAGGGAAAGACTTGATTTGTTATCTCATGCCCGCTTTTCGTGAAAAAAGACCAATTCAAGGGGAGGGTTTCTTCAAACAAGAAGGAGCTGAGGCAACCATTCAATCAAATGATATTGAGCATGTTTCCCATCTCTTCTCGATAAACAAGTGGGGTATTTCTTTGCAAAATTGTGCTCAATTTCATATGTGGCAATTCCGCCAAGATCTCTTCGTTAGTTGGGGGAAGAATCAGCACGAATCGGATTTTTTGAGGAACGTATCGAGAGAGAATTTGATTTGGTTAGACAATGTGTGGTTGGTAAACAAGGATCGGTTTTTTAGCAAGGTACGGAATGTATTGTCAAATATTCAATATGATTTCACAAGATCTATTTTCGTTCAAGTAACGGATTCTAGCCAATTGAAAGGATCGTCTGATCAATCCAGAGAAAATTTCGATTTCATTAGAAATGAGGATTCAGAATATCACACATTGATCGATCAAACAGAGATTCAGCAACTAAAAAAAAGATCGATTCTTTGGGATCCTTCCTTTCTTCAAACGGAACGAACAGAGATAGAATCAGATCGATTCCTGAAATGTTTTGGATCTTCCTCAATGTCCCTCACGGAACGTGAGAAGCCGATGAATAATCATCGGCTTCCGGAAGAAATCGAAGAATTTCTTGGGAATCCTACAAGATCAATTCGTTCTTTTTTCTCTGACAGATGGTCAGAACTTCATCTGGCTTCGAATCCTACTGAGAAGTCCACTAGAGATCAGAAATTTTTGAAGAAAAAAGAAGATGTTTCTTTTGTCCCTTCCAGGCGATCGGAAAATAAAGAAATGGTTGATATATTCAAGATAATTACGTATTTACAAAATACCGTCTCAATTCATCCTATTTCATCAGATCCAGGATGTGATATGGTTCCGAAGGATGAACCGGATATGGACAGTTCCAATAAGATTTCATTCTTGAACAAAAATCCATTTTTTGATTTATTTCATCTATTCCATGACCGGAACAAAGGGGGATACACGTTACACCACGATTTTGAATCAGAAGAGAGATTTCAAGAAATGGCAGATCTATTCACTCTATCAATAACCGAGCCGGATCTGGTGTATCATAGGGGATTTGCCCTTTCTATTGATTCCTACGGGTTGGATCAAAAAAAATTCTTGAATGAGGTATTCAACTCCAGAGATGAATCGAATAGATTCTTTTTAATGAATAGATCCGATCGCAACTTCGAATATGGCATTCAAAGGGATCAAATAGGAAATGATACTCTGAATCATATAACTATAATGAAATATACGATCAACCAACATTTATCGAATTTGAAAAAGAGTCAGAAGAAATGGTTTGATCCTCTTATTTCTCGAACCGAGAGCTCCCTGAATCGGGATCCTGATGCATATAGATACAAATGGTCCAATGGGAGCAAGAATTTCCAGGAACATTTGGAACATTTCGTTTCTGAACAGAAGACCCGTTTTCAAGTTCAAGTAGTGTTCGATCGATTACGTATTAATCAATATTCGATTGATTGGTTCGAGGCTATCGACAAACAAGATTTGTCTAAGTCACTTCGTTTCTTTTTGTCCAAGTCACTTCCCTTTTTCTTTGTGAGTATCGGGAATATCCCCATTCATAGGTCCGAGATCCGCATCTATGAATTGAAAGGTCCGAATGATCAACCCTGCAATCAGTTGTTAGAATCAATAGGTGTTCAAATCGTTCATTTGAATAAATTGAAACCCTTCTTATTGGATGATCATGATACTTCCCAAAGACCAAAATTCTTGATCAATGGAGGAACAATATTACGATTTTTGTTCAAAAAGATACCAAAGTGGA